TAGCTTAGTTGGTCATACAATACATAATACAATAAATAATAACATAGATTATGATATGATAGTGTGTTTGATGAAAAAACCGAAAATAGTTAGAACAATCAATATACAGAATATTGGCGATGCAACAACCGTTGTTGCCAAAGCAAGATTATTTTTTGACTGAACTACAAAGATAGAACTCTATGATATGGAAAGACAGAGTGTAGAAGCTAAAAATATACTGGAAGTTGCTCATCTTCAAATCGAGTTGGACCCGAAATGAAATAAATAAAAAGGAGGTATCGGGCCTGGGTCGTCCGATCGAAAAGAAAGTGGATTAAATCCTATTGAAAATAAATGATTCAAATTGAAATTTTTTTAAAATCCAATTATTCTTTATTTTTTTTTTTTTTAGTTATACGATAGAGTTTTTATTACTTTCACTCAACTCACGAATTGCACAATGAATCTCTTGATTTGGAATCACATGACCGGTTGATGTCACATCAGAGCAATCGATTTTTTCTACTATGTAATTCTATCTTTTTTAGTGCTATCTATAATGACTGATCAATTAAGATGGAACTAAGTTAATATTGTCTACTGTCAATAGTTTTTCCTACTGTCGTATCTGGGAAAATTGAAACTTAGGTAAGTGTTTTATCAACATATGTAGTAAAAGAACATATCCAATTTAGCCCTTTCATGTCTACTATAACTAGTTATTTCGGTTTTCTATTAGCTGCTTCAACTATAACCTCAGCTCTATTGATTGGTTTGAACAAGATACGACTTATTTGAAATAAATTGAATGAACAATTTATAAAAATAAGTGTTTCTCTTAAATGCCAGGTCTTCCATAGTCCCGCGGGCGCGGGAATTGCCAATTCTCGGTTATTGAGATTCGCGAACAATTCAGATTAATATTTAGGGATAGATCTTACCTCTCTTTTTATTCTCTCAAACAAAAAATAGAAATGATTGAAGTTTTTTTATTTGGAATCGTTTTAGGTCTAATTCCTATTACTTTGGCAGGATTATTCGTAACTGCATATTTACAATACAGACGTGGTGATCAATTGGACCTTTGATTGAATAATATATTTTTTGATTGACCTCCTACTCCTTTCCTTGAAAGGAGGTCAAATTAAAGTTTATTAAGTTATTTTATTGTATGTGATTCGACATAACATCACGCTCTGTAGGATTTGAACCTACGACATCGGGTTTTGGAGACCCGCGTTCTACCGAACTGAACTAAGAGCGCTTTCTTATTACAGGGGATACGACTGTAAAAAAAAAAAAAAGAATTTCTATGTACCCAAAAATATCTTGCAAACACCTAGTATAGTATGCAAAAATTAAAGATTATATAGCCAATTTTAAAATTTAATCAATCTCGAGTAATCTCCCGTTACTGCCCATTAGTAGAAGTAATAGGTAGGGATGACAGGATTTGAACCCGTGACATTTTGTACCCAAAACAAACGCGCTACCAAGCTGCGCTACATCCCTTTTAAAAATTGTTTTACAATGTCATTGTACAAAATCCTTGTCTTGTTTTCCACATTTTTATTTTCTTCTTGATTTGATTTTATACTTTATTTATTATATTAAAATATTGTATTTATATTATATACATCTAAAACCTAAACGCATAAAAAAATTAATATTAATCGATACGATAACACTCAGGCTTTTTTTTTAAGGACAAGAACATTGACTCGTTCATTGTACATATCCATTTTAGTTAGGAATTCTGCATAAAAATAAATACAAATGATCTTGAACTACGACATCTGCTCATATATATAATCTATGTCTATAGTTTTACAATAAACAATAAAAAGGAGGATTTTCAATGCGAGATATAAAAACATATCTCTCCACGGCACCTGTGCTAAGTACTCTATGGTTTGGGTCTTTAGCGGGTCTATTGATAGAGATTAATCGTTTATTCCCAGACGCCTTGTCATTTCCTTTTTTTTGATTCTAGTTATTGATATGCAAAAAATAAAAAAAAAAAAAAATTAGAGATTTAATTCTATGTGACGTGATTAAAAAATAAAAAAAAAAATGTATTAAACCCAAGCAAAAAGTTGATCTAATAAAATTTGGAAAAACTTAAATAGAAATGCGGGTCCAGTCTAGGAGAGGCTCCACGAAATCATAACACAGTAAAGAAGATACATAACTGAAATATTGGTATTAGTATAGGAATAATTGATAGTTAGAAAAAAATTGTATTACTTAAAATTATATATAATATTATAATATATAATTGATATTTAAATAAAATTAAATAAAAAATATATATATTCAATCTATATTAATTTTAATTATTACTCTTAAATTAAATTCATTGAATTAATTAATATTAATTACAATGAAATCTTTTGAAAATTAATTTCAAATTAGTAACTTCTATTAATTTTTTGTTCTTTTTATTTTCAGATCGAAAATAGAAAAGTTAAGTCGATCCAAAGGGGGTTCATGGCCAAGGGTAAAGATGTAAGGGTCATAATTATTTTGGAATGTACTTGTTGTTGTGCCCGAAATGGTGTCAATAAAGAATCGCCGGGTATTTCTAGATATATTACTCAAAAGAATCGACACAATACACCCAGTCGATTAGAATTGAGAAAATTTTGTCGTTATTGTCACAGGCATACGATTCATGGGGAAATAAAGAAATAGATCGAACGGAACATATGTGCAATCTTTCCATTCCAACTTAAAGAGCAGAAAGAGGAAGAACATATAACATAATCATAATATAATACAAATTATATTAAAATTATAAATTATACAAATAAAACCCCACTTTGGCCGGATCTTAAATTAATAAAGAAATAGAATTTTAGAAATAAGGAATAAACCATGGATAAATCTAAGCAACCTTTTCGTAAATCCAAGCTCTCCTTTCGTCGGCGTTTGCCCCCAATTGTCTCGGGGGATCGAATTGATTATAGAAACATGAGTTTAATTAGTCGATTTATTAGTGAACAAGGAAAAATATTATCTAGACGGATAAATAAATTGACCTTGAAACAACAACGATTAATTACTATTGCTATAAAACAAGCTCGTATTTTATCTTCGTTACCTTTTCTTAATAATGAGAAACAATTTGAGAGAACCGAGTCGATCCCTAGAACTGCGGGTCCTAGAGCCAGAAATAAATAGGCATATTCCTCAATTGACTCAAAACTCAAATTGGAATTCAAGCTCAAATGGATTGGATGTTTTGCTCGAAAAGGCCCAGAATCCAGGTTTAATTCTTGTCTTATAAGAAACAAAAAAAGGGGGATAAGCAATTTTTTTTATTGAAGCATGTTCGTTCATTCCTACTACTTTTCTTATCTTAATTTTATCTCAATTTAGTTTATTCTATCTTCCCGGAGTTCATTCTCCGGGGAATTCTTGTTCAATCATTCCTGTATATTACTTTATAGTTTCCTTTATTTTATGATCTTATTGGAAATCATGTAAAGACAATTCTTATTTGATATAGCTATTTGCGCAAGTATTTTACGATTAAGAAGCAATTGCCCCTTGTACAGATTGTGTATTAATCGACTATAACTATGGAATACTTTATTCTCGCGAGTTACTGCATTTATCCGAGTGATCCACAAACGACGAAAATTTTTCTTTTGCCTGCCCCTATCTCGATGAGAGGAAACCAAAGCTCTCATTTTATGTTGAGTAATTGTTCGCGTAAGTCTTGAATGAGCCCCTCTAAAGGTTGATGCAAATACACGAATTTTTGTTCGACGTCTCCGAGCTATATACCCTCGTTTAACTCTGGTCATTGAATCAAATTAAACTTTAATGAATAACTAATTGAATTCTCTTCTTTCAGTCATTATTTGTCCCCCCGGTCGGTTAATAACAAAACGGATTATTCCGATATATAAAATATAAATTCCAATGGCTTTTGCTACTATGACCTTCCCAACCACTATTTTTTAGTTTTATTCTTTCCAGGCCAGACATTTGGTTCACCTGGAACTAAGAAATTCTACCAAATACTATACAAAAAAATAGTGGGTTCCTTCGTTTCTATGGTTACTTCTTAAACGGTGAGGCCCTCTCTATGCGCCGGAGCCTCATCTCTCATTTAATCAAATGGTATTGTTAACTTGTATAGTTAACATTCTTGGGCTCTACCCATTAATTATACAGTAATAGGCCTTTTTCACAGTAAGAGCTATCCATACAGTGACGGCATTTAATTATGAAAGTTGACTAGGTAGCTGACCCTGTTAGTCCGTTCTTTCAAGAATATGGGCATAACCTTTTTGTTTTGCTTCTTATCCTTATAATACCATTTCCTCCGCTTAATGGATAACCATTTGCTACCAATGGAGAATTGCTTCTCATCTCAAATTGAGGTGGTTGGATTTGCACCAATGAAAACCATAAATTCCATACACAATATACAAGAAACAATAAGGGTATATAATATATCCCCATTTTAGATAGTAAATAGCGTTCTTTTATTCTATCTATTCATTGGTATTAATCATTGATACTGGAAAAATTGTCTCATTTGCTCGAGCTCATGATCTGAACGAGTCGCACATACACCCTAGTACATGTTCCTCGACGCTGAGGACATCCTCGAAGAGCGGGGGATTTCGTGACATTTTTTATTGGCTGTCTTGTGTTTCTAATAAGTTGTTTAATAGTTGGCATGTCGGATATATATAATTATATTATAGAATGGGTTGGTTTAGATCGATCTTAACCTGATTTTTGATTGATGATTATTAATTATTTCGATTCAATATAAGATATCAAATCGTGTAAAATTCGAATTATGGTTGAAAATAAAACGGAATCATGGATTTATACGAAATCCGAAGTATTTTCATTTTCAACCGCTACAAGATCAACAATGCCATGGGCTTGGGCTTCTGTTGCCGACATAAAAACATCTCGTTCCATGTCTTCGGATATAACCCACAAAGGGTTGCCTGTTCTTTGTACATAAACTTTTGTGAGGTTTTCGCGAAGTTTCAGGAGTTCTTCCGCTTCCAGGATAAATTCTCCTGCCTGTGCCTCATAAAAAGAACTAGCAGGTTGGTGAATCATAACCCTGATGATATTGAGATAACATCATGAATGGTTCTTCTATCTCGCATGATGGGATTTAAATTAAAGGGATAAAAAAAGAAGAAAAAAATAGAATTGAACAACCGTACAGGCACCTTTTGTGCATTGCATACGGCTCTGCAATGGAATTTACTAACCCCCTCCTCCAGAGAAGAGGGGAAGAAATAGAATCTATCCGATCCAGCCAGATCGTTGAATAATCCATTTGCCATCCTTCTTTATCATAAGAGTAAAAAAATACTATGATGGTTCTGTTGCTTTATATTAGATATTTATATATTTATCTAGTTTGTGATTTGGCAATCCCAAAGTGTCTTTCTGATATGATCAAATAAGGAAAAAATGATTTGTGACGCTAAAATGTCCTCCCGACACATAAGATAAAATCGCAAATAAAGGTTATTTCATACTACTATCTCGATACAAAATCTCAGGTTATAAAAAACAATAATGGTTTGTTTATATCGAACTCAAAGTGCCATGCTATTATTACTTAATTTTTCCTAATTCGATTATTTATATTCGATATGGCGAAGGCATAGTCTTTTTTTTTTTAACTCATTGGCGCCAAGCGTGAGGAAATGCTAGACGTTTGGTAATTTCTCCTCCAACCAGAATGAAAGATCCCATTGAAGCAGCTAATCCCATGCATATTGTATGTACATCGGGTGGCACAAATTGCATAGTATCATAAATAGCTATTCCTGGTATTACCCATCCGCCGGGAGAGTTTATAAACAAATAAAAATCCCTAGTATTATCTTCTATACTGAGATATACCATGAGACCCACAAGTTGATTGGAGATCTCGCTATCAACTTCTTGGCCTAAAAAAAGTAATCTTTCTCGATGAAGTCGGTTGATTAGGACAAAATTGTATCCCTTAGGAACCATACGTGCACCTTTGGATGCATACGGTTCAAAAAATTGCGAAAAAAAATCAATCAATGTATCAATTCTAGTCTTTATTTATTTTTTGTAACAGGTTTTTCTTTTTCTAAAGAAGGGCTTTTCTTCGATTTTTCAAAAACATGAGTTTTGGTTCCCTTTCTCTTCCTTATCAAAAAAAATTATTGAACTTATTAAACTAACCTCTCATTGATGTATTATTTCATCGAAATTCAAATCACGATGGCATTTTCTTGTTCTTGAATAGGCCCTTTCAATTCTTTTAGGTTCGTGTTCTACTCCGGGTCAAGATTTGTCCAAATTCTATTTGCACATATAGGGCAAATTATCTCAGTACCGCTTCTTTTTTTTTTTTTTTATGTTTCATTTCATGCTTTCCCTCAAATTATTCTATGCTATTGAATGGCAATTTGAGATCACTCCTAATAATATATAGAAAGCATAAATTAAATATAAATAAAGAATGTTTATGATACAAATAGTAATCATATATATTACCAATTTGATATTTTCTGAACGGAGCCTGGATACTTTATTTTATCGTTACAAGTTAACCATAAATTCTTAATAATATTGATCCCCAATATAAATTGATCTAATTGCACTTCACGCTCCGAATAATTGATGGTTCAATCAATATTTCTTAGGCGAAACGGAGGATATCCCGATCGGTGGAGACAACGGGTAAACCCCATATGACCTAATATATCTGACAAGCCGCACTATACGTCAACCCAAACTGCGTCTTCCTCTCCAGGATTCCGAAAAGGTACTTTTGGAACACCAACGGGCATTAAATTAAAGAAAAAAGTTAAGTACTATACTTCACTTTAATATGGAAACGTACCAATGAATTTATTGTCTTCATTTTTTTATGTTTATTCTATTTTAAACATAAATTGGATACATGGATTGGGTGAATATTTCCGGAAGAAGACAGAATGAATAAAGAATTTTCACGAGCGGGTCGATCATTTGGATGATAAACAAGTATCTACGCATTCATTCTACAAAAAAAAGGGGGCCCAACCCCCATTGCGTATTGGTACTTATCGAGTATAGAATAGATCTGCTTCTCTTTGTTCTTACGAACAAAATTGTTCCGTTATTTTCAATGGAACGAAATAAATCTTAACCCTTTCTCATACAAAATCTACTGAAAAGGTTAGGTACATAACATAGTATAGTCTTTTCCAATGCGATAAAGTTACATAGTGTCCATTTTTCTTTGATATTTGATAAAAAAGGGGTATTTCCATGGGTTTACCTTGGTATCGTGTTCATACTGTCGTATTGAATGATCCCGGTCGGTTGCTTTCTGTCCATATAATGCATACAGCTCTAGTTTCTGGTTGGGCCGGCTCGATGGCTCTATACGAATTAGCCGTTTTTGATCCTTCTGACCCGGTTCTTGATCCAATGTGGAGACAGGGTATGTTCGTTATACCCTTTATGACTCGTTTAGGAATAACCAATTCATGGGGTGGGTGGAGTATTTCAGGAGGAACTATATCGAATCCGGGTATTTGGAGTTACGAAGGTGTGGCAGGGGCACATATTGTGTTTTCTGGCTTGTGCTTCTTGGCAGCTATCTGGCATTGGGTGTATTGGGATCTAGAAATATTCTCTGATGAACGTACCGGAAAACCTTCTTTGGATTTGCCCAAGATCTTTGGAATTCATTTATTTCTCTCAGGGTTGGCTTGCTTTGGCTTTGGCGCATTTCATGTAACAGGTTTGTATGGTCCTGGAATATGGGTGTCCGATCCTTATGGGCTTACTGGAAAAGTACAATCTGTAAATCCAGCGTGGGGCGCAGAAGGTTTTGATCCTTTTGTTTCGGGAGGAATAGCCTCTCATCATATTGCAGCGGGTACATTGGGCATATTAGCGGGTTTATTTCATCTTAGTGTCCGTCCGCCTCAACGTCTATACAAAGGATTACGTATGGGCAATATTGAAACTGTACTTTCCAGCAGTATCGCTGCTGTTTTTTTCGCAGCTTTCGTTGTTGCTGGAACTATGTGGTATGGTTCAGCAACTACCCCAATCGAATTATTTGGCCCCACTCGTTATCAGTGGGATCAGGGATACTTCCAGCAAGAAATATATCGAAGAGTTGGCACAGGACTAGCTGAAAATCTGAGTTTTTCGGAAGCTTGGTCTAAAATCCCCGAAAAATTAGCTTTTTATGATTACATTGGTAATAATCCGGCAAAAGGGGGATTATTCAGAGCCGGCTCAATGGACAGCGGGGATGGAATAGCTGTTGGATGGTTAGGACACCCCATCTTTAGAGATAAAGAAGGCCACGAGCTTTTTGTACGTCGTATGCCCACTTTTTTTGAAACATTCCCCGTAGTTTTGGTAGACGGAGACGGCATTGTGAGAGCCGATGTTCCTTTTAGAAGGGCAGAATCCAAGTATAGTGTCGAACAAGTAGGTGTAACTGTCGAGTTCTATGGTGGCGAACTCAATGGAGTCAGTTATAGTGATCCTGCTACTGTGAAAAAATATGCTAGACGCGCCCAATTAGGTGAAATTTTTGAATTAGACCGAGCTACTTTGAAATCCGATGGTGTTTTTCGGAGCAGTCCAAGGGGTTGGTTCACTTTTGGGCATGCCACATTTGCTTTGCTCTTCTTTTTCGGACACATTTGGCATGGCGCTAGAACCTTGTTCAGAGATGTTTTTGCTGGTATTGATCCAGATTTGGATTCTCAAGTAGAATTTGGAACATTCCAAAAGCTTGGAGATCCAACTACAAGAAGACAAGTAGTCTGATAGAATATTACTCTGATATCTTTCGTCTCCACTTTTTTTATTTGATGACATTTTGATGACATAAGGTACCAGAAAAATTGTGACTTGATTGAATCGCCATCTTTAAATTCTTTCCCTTTCTTTACTATAGTAAATGATCCAAAATGAATAGGTGTGGAAGCTATAATTGTAAACCACGATCAAATCTATGGAAGCATTGGTTTATACATTTCTCTTAGTCTCGACTTTAGGGATAATTTTTTTCGCTATCTTTTTTCGAGAACCACCTAAGGTTCCGACTAAAAAATAATTTTTGATCATCTTAATTTGAAGTAACGAGCCCACCATTGGTAGGCTCATTACTTCAATTAGTCCCCGTGTTCTTCGAATGGATCTCTTAATTGTTGAGAGGGTTGCCCAAAAGCGGTATATAAGGCGTACCCAGTAAAGCTTACAAGTAAACCAGATATGAAGATGGCGACTAGGGTTGCTGTTTCCATTTCTAGATAATTTAAGGATCACAATGGATCTACGATAAGATCGTTTATTTACAACTACAACCAAATGGTATACAAAGTCAACAGATCTTAACCAATCATTAAATAAGATTTATGGCTACACAAACCGTTGAGGATAGTTCTAAATCTAGGCCAAGACAAACTAATATAGGAAGTTTATTAAAACCATTGAATTCGGAATATGGTAAAGTAGCTCCGGGCTGGGGGACTACACCACTTATGGGGGTCGCAATGGCTCTGTTTGCGATATTTTTATCTATCATTTTGGAAATTTATAATTCATCCGTTTTATTGGATGGAATTTCAATGAATTAGGTTCCTAAGGACTATAAAGTCCTAGTTCTAGTTTTTCAATAAAAAAATAAAAACGCACTTAAAACTCGGATTTCTCATTCTGGTAGTTCGACCGTGGAATTTTTTTGTTTCGGTATTTCCGGAATATGAGTGTGTGACTTGTTATAATTGATCCTATTGATAATACAGAGAATAGTCTGTCATCTCTATCAAGATGATTCTACCTCGTCGGATATTTATTCTAGTATCTGGAGCACGGAATATGAATATTGTAGAATAGATAAAGAAAAGAAATATTTGAACTATGATTCATACTTACTATTCAGTCAGACCTCGCGACCGGACTCAAAAAAAAAAAAATGCAAATAGGTATTTTATAAATTAAACGCTTTTTCTTCCTTCAGACTGAATTTGGT